GCTTCTTCATAGCATTATCTATTATAAATGAATTTTCTAGCATTTGACTCCGTACCACTGAAGGATTTAATCGCATACTTGAAAGATAGCCCAGAAAGTCGAGAGAATATTTAGATAATTGATTTATATGGACTCTTCCTGATTGAGACCACACGTAAAAATAATATTGCCATAAATCGACAAAGTAATATTCCCACCTATTCATCAGAGGAGACGTATCTTTTGAGGCTAGACTTGCCTTTCCTTGATATCTAATCAAATGTATGAAAGGGTCTTTGAACAACCGGAGGTTGTTCTGAAAATCATTAGAAAAAACTTCTACAAGATGCTCCATTTTTCCATAGAAAAAAATTCGTTCAAGAAAGACCCCAGAAGATGTTGATCGTAAATGAGAAGATTGGTTACGGAGAAAAAGGAAAATGGATTCGTATTCACATACATGAGAATTATATAGGAACAAGAAAAATCTTGGATTAAAAATAGAAATAGATTTCTTTGGAGTAAAAAAACTCTTCAAATTACAATACTCGTAGAGAGAGAACCGTAATAAATGCAAAGAGGAAGCATCTTTTACCCAATAGCGAAGGGCTTGAACCAAGATTTCTAGATGGATGGGGTAAGGTATTAGTACATCTAAGACATAATTTAAATGTGAAAATTTGTCCTCTAAAAAAGGAAATATTGAATGAATTGATTGTAAATTATGAGATTTTGCTACTTCTTTCCCTTGTGAGGAAGATACTAATCGTAAGGAAAATGGAATTTCCACAATGACGGCAAATCCCGCCGATATCATTTGAGAATACAAATTATTGTTATGCCCAAAAAACGGATTTTGGTTGGAATCATTAGCAGAAATAATCAAATGATTCTGTTGATCCATTCGAATAATTAAACGTTTCACAATTAGAAAACTGAATTTACTACCATAACCCTCATTTTCCAACAAAATCATCGATTTATTTAAACCATGATCATGCGCAAGTGCATAAATAGACTCCCGAAAAATAAGTGGATATAGGAAATCCTGTTGGCGAGATCTATTTAGTTCTAAATACACTTGAAATTCTTCCATTTCAAATTTGATTTGAACAAAAAAAATAGGGGATCTATTCGGTTATCAAATGATACATAGTGCGATACAGTCAAAACAAGGTATTATAGTAAGAAAAGAATAGATACCTCGGAGACAGATAGATTCATCAACGGATTCTCTATCCTATCTTTTACCATCTAATTGGTTTATGTTCGTTTAAGAAGATGATTAGAAATCCTTTATTTTTTCAACCCAATCGCTCTTTTGATTTTGAAAAAAGAAATATCTTTTCTTTATCAATATACTGCTTCTTCTACACATTCATGTCTAACCTATAATTATATAGGGAATAACTAATAATAATAATTAGGATTCATAAAAAAATCGATAATTTACTCATGAGAAAAACCTTTACCGCAGTAGGCACTAATTTATTTTTAACGTTTAATTAGATCGGGTAATCATTCAAATTGCAAATAGAGAACAGAAGCTCGTTACTTTTTGTTTCCCTATAATTGGGGCCGTAGAGCTCTATCCATTTATTCACTCAACCCAACTTTGAATTCAATTAATTTTTTTGTTCCGCACCAAAAATTCAAAGACGATTTTTTTTTGGACCGATCCGGAAAAAAATAGATTCTTAGAATTCTCCATTGATACGACATGCTCTTTTTTCCATCCACTCCTTTTAGGATCAGTCGTGGTCTTACAAACTCTGCCGATGGTATGAACGAATCTCTTTCTTCATACAAATGTGTAAAAGATGCTAGCCGCACTTAAAAGCCGAGTACTCTACCGTTGAGTTAGCAACCCCCCCCCCCCAAAAAAAAATTAGAATGTGTAGATACAATCGGAATAAAAAAAATGGAATTGCACGACGCAATCAAAACATGAAATTAGCAAAAATTTTAATAAAAATAAAAAAATAAAAAATTATAATCGATTCGGAACATTCAATGTTCAGATTAGATAAAAATACGCGAAATTCTCAAATAAAAACATAGAATGAATATAGAATAAGTGAAAATAAAAAATTTGTAGACCGCCCCCTGTCTTATCCATTGTTATCTATTGTTTTTTGTTTCAAGACAATAAAAACCTTCTTGTAGCACAACAAATTCAAAGAAAGAACCCACCGTTTGAATGAAGTGAAGTCAACAAAGGGCGGGGATAAATAGATTTTTTTATCTACGATCGAATTATATTTGTTCGATACACTGTTGTCAATATGATTGTAAATTTTGAATAGAAACGTTGAGAAAAGAATATATAAAAAAGACTATAAAAAAATACAAAAAAATACAATGAAAAAAAAGAATTAAGTTCATTAAGTCCATTAATATTTTCTATTTTTATATGTTATTTATGTTATTTTTTCATATGTTATTTTATCTTATCTGTCTTATCCATTGTTATCTATTGTTTTTTTTTGTTTTTTTTTTTAAGGCAATTACTTCATTTATGATCTTTTTTCTCTATATTTTATATCAATAAAATTAGTTCAATAAAATCTGGTTTTGTTGTTATAGACCACGGTATTCTATAAGTAGCAATAAAATAATAAATAAGAATAAAATAAATAAGACATAGAATAATAAATAAAATAAGTATGAATAGAACAAAAGAGGGGGGAGTAAATAATAAAGAAAAATTGATACAAAGCTAGATATGAGTCATCCACACCCTCTTTTTTGTATTTCATTAATTGAACTTTGTTTGATTAAGACTAAGTTCCGTAAAAACCCCCGCCTTCCTTAAAATATCATGAACAGTTCCTGTGGGTTGAGCTCCTTTTTCAAGGAAATAGAGAATATCGGGAACATTTAAATAGGTTTGATTATTTATCGGATCATAAAAACCCACTTTTCGAAGATCTCTTCCCTCTCTTCGGGATCGAACATCAATTGCAACGATTCGATAAACGGCTCATTGGGATAGATGTAGTTAAATAATACCCCCCCCCCTAGAAACGTATAAGAAGTTTTCTCTTCGTACGGCTCGAGAAAAAAAATGATTAGTAGTTCTGCCTATGTATGGAATTAGAATGTCAAAAAGATCCATAAACCCTGCAAATCAATTAGACATTTAAACCCGTCTTTTTTTTCGAAAAAAAAGAAAAAAGCGTTCGTACTCTCATAACTCAAGTCAAATAACTCTCAAAATGCTCAAAAAAACCTTAGGCATTCTCTTATTGAGTGGTCTCTAAACCCTTTTTTGTTTGTCTCGTTTAGAATCTATTTAGATTCTTCATGGTTGTTGAGACAATGGAAAACGGTATTTCCTTGTTCTAGGATCCTTTATCCTTGCCCTGAATCATTGGGTTTAGACATTACTTCGGCGATCTTTAATCATTTCAAAAATGGCAGCAACATGCCCCTTTTTCTCTCTTTTTTTTTATTTGTGATTTCTTTCTATCAAAGAATCATATGAACAATTAATTCCCGCAGGATACACTTTTGATCGAAAGAGTTTTACCGATTCAAACAATTTTTCTTTTTGATTTGAAAATTGTTTGAATCGGAGCCTTTCGATTTCTATATCAAAAATATACTTACGAAGTTGTTCCAACTTATTGATTTCCAGTAACTAACCCTAGATCCTTGCCCCCGAGAAATAGATGTTTCTCTTCGAGCTTCATCCTGTACTATTTTATTTCTATTTACATTACAACCCACCAAAAAAGCGGATTATATTATAATAGAACAGAACAAAGGATGTCGAGCCAAAAGCACCTTCATTTCTACATAATGGAAAGTGGTGGATTTTGACATCCACAGCAGATCATGTCCTTCAAGTCGCACGTTGCTTTCTACCACATCGTTTCAGACGAAGTTTTACCATAACATTCCTCTGGTTTGGAACATTGATTCAATTATGGAATCATGAATAGTCATTGGTTCAGTCGGTACATAGTAATCTATCTAGAGTTCTTCCTTCTATTCTATATGAAATGAAATAAATAAAAAATTTATGAAGAAAAAGCCTCAATACGAATTCAAATTAACCCATATTGTATTGTATGAATGCAATATATTTTTATTTTTTATACTTTTCTATTCTAATTAATTTCTATTCTAATTAATAAGTCTAATTAATAAGAAATTAATAAGAAATTAATAATATCATTAATAATAATATCACGATCATTAATGATAATATCACGAATATTATAAATAACACAAATAAACTAATCCTTTTGAATCTGCCCTGCATCTTCAAATAACTGGATAGATCAAATAACTCGATAGAATAGATTCGCCAATCTCACATCGAGTACCAATCTTAAGAAATCATTAAAAATCAAAAGCAAGAATCACATTTTCTCCACTACTTGGCTCTTAGAAAGAAGAGAGGGTTGTTAAAAAAAAAGAGCAATTTAGATTCCGATATCGGTATTCTGATATATAAAAAAAGAGTTGCTCTGGGACGGAAGGATTCGAACCTCCGAATAGCGGGACCAAAACCCGTTGCCTTACCGCTTGGCCACGCCCCATTTAGATTTCTATTTGACACTACTAAACACTAATATGGGTATTCCTTGTTCGTCAATTCCAGTTCCAAATAGCTATGGAATAGATTAGATTCTTGCTAGGATTTTGGCACGTCTGGATAGAAAATTAAACCGATTTTATTGATCATTACATATAATTCAATTAAGATATTGTATGAAAGTATGATTTCTTCTATTCTCTTGTAAGAATTGAAGGCTTTTTGATTGAGTGAGTTCAAAGAAGTATTGTTTAGTCTGCCTTATTTTTTTCCTTTCTTCATTTTTTTCCTTATATCAAAAACATATTAATAACTCAATCAAAATTATCTCCAAGAACAAAATTTTGTTATGCTTAATATCTTTAATTTGATTGGTCTCTGTTTTAATTCTGCCCTTTTTTCGAGTAGTTTTTTATTCGCCAAATTGCCCGAGGCCTATGCTTTTTTGAATCCAATCGTAGATTTTATGCCAGTA